TTTTTTAAACAGAGCGAGAGAGACTTGATTTAACTTAGGTTAATCTAGGCCATAGGCAGACCTACGTCAAGATAAAACCCCCTTGAAACACTCTGGTAGTGTTCCTGAGTCTGAATCCAAATAATGACTCAGAGCACATGGAGCCATCTCTTTTTGCGGTCAAAAAATATGGCAGACTGGCGGATCTTTATATCCGTTAATGAAAGAGCCCAATGCACAAAAATGCATGTTGGGTCTTTAAAACAGCTCAGATCACTTTGATTAGAATCAGTTTGGTCTGTTTTACCGAGAACGTCTACGGTTCGAGTCCGTATAGCCCTAGAACCCTATCCATTCCAAAAATTTTGGAAGTTACAATTCTAAAACGAGTCCGTTTTAAAACGCCAATCAAACCTAACCCCAGTCAAAGCGAATAATCCTTCATATGGGTAGAGGAATGACCATCCATATTTATGCCCAAGCTAAAGTTTGAAAAACGACTCTCTTTGGTACGTTTCATTGGAAAGATTGTCAACAATACAAAACAAAATAGGAATTTCTTCGTATACCTTTACCTAAACCTAGCAAAGGTAGTCTTCTCTTTCCGTATTCAAAAAATTGAAATTCCTACCCATAAGTCTACTTTATTCTACTTTAACTGGTTAAATAAGTAACAACCTCACAGGACAGAACAATGGGTTGCCCGGGATTCGAACCCGGAACTAGTCGGATGGAGTCGATAATGTTACCAGTTAAATAAGTAACAACCTCTCCCCAAGCCGTGCTTGCATTTTTCATTGCACACGGCTTTCCTTCTGTATACATCTAAAATTCAGTTCCGCCATTAGACAAAAAGTGGAATACTTAGACCCTTCTTATAAGTAAATTTCAGAATAGAAATAAGTAAAAATTTTGTTAGTTCTTCATTATTGCTATTTATTATATTCAATTCTAATCAAAATTTCCATTTACGCGCTTTCATAACGAATCAGTCATGATTGGCCAAATCATTGATACAAATAATATCTAAATACCAAACCCTTTTTTGATGGAACCTCCGCGAAATAAAAGAAGCTCTTGGAAAGGTCAAGGAAAGAACTTGTTCTTCCGCCGTAAAGAATTCTTCGAATAATTCCGATCCGAATCTTTTTAAAAAAGCCCGTACAGTACTTTTGTGTTTACGAGCTAAAGTTCTAGCACAAGAAAGTTGAAGTATATACTTTATTCGCGACAAAGTTTTTTTTTTTGAAGACCCGCTATAATAATGAGAAAGGTTTCGGGATATACGTCCGAATCGGTCAATAATCTCAGAATCTGATAAATCGATCCAAATGGCCTTACTAATAGGATGCCCTAATATATTACAAAATTTGGCTTTAGCCAAGGATGAAATCAGGGGACTCGTTGGAAGAATAGTATCAAACTTCTTAATAGCATGATCGATTACAAATGAAGTTTCTAACATTTGATTACGTATCGTTGAAGTCTTTCGCCGCACACTTGAAAAATAACCGAGAAAGTCAAGGGAATGGTTTGCCAATTGGTTTATATGGATTCTTCGTGGTTGAGACCAAAGGTCAAAATAAGATTGCCAGAAATTGACAAAGTAATATTTCCATTTATGCATCAAAAGAGACGTGCTTTTTGAAGCGAGAATTGTTTTTCCTTGATATCTAACATAATGCATGAAAGAGTCCTTGAACACCCAGAAATTGGCTTCAAAAGCCCCGGTCAAGGTTTCTATAAGATGCTCTATTTTTCCATAGAAATAGATTCGTTCAAGAAGCGTTCTAAAAGATGTTGATCGTAAATGAAAAGATTGGTTACGAAGAAAGACAAAGACGGATTCGTATTCATATACATGAAAATTATATAGGAAGAAGAAGAATCTTTGATTTCTTTCTGAAAAATAAGGACTGACTTTCTTTGAAGTAAGAAGACTATTCCAATTATGAAATTCGTGGAGAAAGACTCTTAATAAATGCAAAGACGAAGCATCTTTTAGCCAATAGCGAAGAGCTTGCACCACGATTTCGAGATGGATTGGGTAAGGTATTAGGATATCGAACACATAATTTAAATGTGAAATTTTGTCCTCTAAAAAAGAAAAAATGGAATGAATTGATCGTAAATTAGCGGATTTGACTATCTCTTTCCCTTTCTTTTGGCGCTTTTCTAGGGAAGATAAGAATCGAAGCGAAAATGGAATTTCCATAATGACCGAAAATCCCTCGGATATCATTTGAAAATCAAAATTCTTATTGCGCCCCCAAAGTGGATTTTGTTTAGAATCATTCAGAGAAAGAATCCAAAAATTTGGGTCATACATTTGAGTAATTAAACGTTTCACAATGAGTAAGCTGAATTTATTGTCATAACCTGCATTTTTCAACAAAATGCATCTTGTTAAACCATGATCATGAGCAAGTGCATAAATATACTCTTGAAAGATAAGTGGATATAAGAAGTCGTGTTGTTGAAATCTATCGAGCTCTAAAGAGCTTTGAAATTCCTCCATTTTAATGCTATTTGAACCAAAGGTAGAGGATTTTGGGAGTTATCAAATGATACAGAGTGCGATACAGTCAAAACAAGGTATTTTTCGAGTAAGATAAGGAAGCGATACCTCGGTAAACTTATCAACGGATTCTCGATCCTCTCTTTATTCCATTTTCTTGAAGTCGTTTATATTCGTTCTAGGATAACAAGATGGTTAGAAATCCTTTATTTTTTCAACCCAATCGCTCTTTTGATTTTGGAAATTTTGTTATCAATCTACTCTTTCTTATACACACACAGCTCCATTCTGGAATGGAGAATGCTAATATTTAGGATTCATGAAAAAATAAAGAATCCGCTTCTCGGATAAGCCCTTACCCGTATTCAGGCACTAATCTATTTTTAACGTCTAATTAGATCGGATAATCATTCAAATTAAGAATGGGAGCTCGTTGCTTTTTCGTTCCTTATAATTTCATTAAATTAATTGAAGCCAGAGGGCTCTATCCATTTATTTATTTGACCCAACTTGAAATTTAATCCATTTGACTCCCTTCCAATCAGTTAAACAAAGTTTTGTCCCGATCGGGAAAGAAGAAAAGATTCTCAGAACTCTTGGTTGCTACGACATGCTGTTTTTTCCATTCATTCCCTTTTTAGGATCAGTCGTGGTCTTCCAAACTTTACCGATGGTATGGATGAATTCATCACTTCATCTAAATGTGTAAAAGATCCGAGTCGCACTTAAAAGCCGAGTACTCTACCGTTGAGTTAGCAACCCGAATAGAAGAAAAAAGTCTGTAGATATAATCAAAAGGAAAAAAAGATTCGACGAGCGAATCACAGCATAAAAACCCATTTTCGAATCGATTACGAACAGAAAACGTAATAACTCAGATGAAAATACAAGAAATTTTCCGATAACAGAAAACCAGAAATAATGATAGATCCTTCCTTATGTCAGTGTTATTCACGTTTTCACGCAAAAATGCGTCTATCAAAGCGCACCCAATGAACCCCTTTTTTGACTAACGTAAGGCAAAAACCAAACCGATGGGACGGAAATAAAGAGATCCCTTTATAAAAAGGGATCCCTTTATCACGCCATTATATTTGTTCAATGCATTGTTGTCAATATAAAGGAATATAATGAAAAAAGATAAGCAATTCGGTTGAAAAATCTTCCAAAAAATAAAGTTTAGCTAGAGGAAGAAAAAATAAGAAGTCGAAAAAGATCTCTAATTTAGTCAATCAATAAATAAACAAAATAGAGAAAAGTTCGAGAAAGGGGTAGCATATACCCCCCTTATTTCCTTCAATTAATTCCATTTTATTTCATTGGGGGAAAGTTCGTTAAAAACCTCCGACTTCTTTAAAATGTCCCGAACAGTTTCTGTAGGCTGAGCACCCCTTTTAAGAAAATATAGAGTAGCAGGAACGTTTAAATACGTTTGATTCTTTATCGGATCATAAAAACCCACTTTGCCAAGATATCTTCCTTCTCGTCGAGAGCGAACATCAATTGCAACGATTCGATAAGCCGCACGTTGCTTTCTCCCACAGCGTTGTAAACGAAGTTTAATCATAACATTCCTCTAATTTATAACCCCTATGGAACTGATTTAATTATGAAATCATGAGTAGTCATTGGTTCAGTCGGTACGTAGTTTTATGAATAAATCTTTGACGGGAAGATTGGTTCTATGAACCGTAGGATTGATTCGTTTAGTATCAATCTCGGGGCTTATCGTTTTCAAACGGAGGAATGCCCCATGCCAAAATCCAAGGTTCCGAGGATTGAGTTCGGTTTTTGGTTTTTGGGCCTCCTTTTTTAGGAGGGATTTAATATCCCCTTGGAGGGCCTCCAGCTCATTCCGTGGGAAGCTGTTAATTTTGGAAGTGAGCCACCTTTCGCCTGCCGCACTTCCCGAGTGAAAAGCTTCCAAAAAAATCTTACAAGTATCGTTAGCGTAGGTCTCGCAATGAGCCTTATTGGAAGAGTGCGTGTATCCCCGGCATTTTTTACTATGGGCGCACGTAAGCGCCGGTTCGTGCGTGTAGCCCCGGCATTTTTTACTATGGGCGCACGTAAGCGCCGGTTCGTGCGTGTAGCCCCGGCATTTTGTACTATGGGCGCACGTAAGCGCCGGTTCGTGCGTGTAGCCCCGGCATTTTGTACTATGGGCGCACGTAAGCGCCGGTTCGTGCTCGTGCCGATCAGAAATCAATTTTCTCCCAGTATCGTCTGTTTGTGGAAAAATACTGTTCTTTTCCCACTCGGGAAACTTCTTCCCATTTATCCCGTCTTTCTTTATACCGTCTTTTGAAGAATATATCGAAAGACAGGTTCTCGAACGATGCTTGTAGTCTTTCGGGTGAGAAATCCCCCCATAAGTCAAAAAGTAACACTCACAATAAGAATAATTATCACAATCACAAGAAAAAAATGGCACATTATTTTGCATTTCTTTTCTCCTTCCTTTTAAGGAATCATAAAATTGATTGGAATAAAAAAAATCATCCCAATCACAATAAAAAAACGGCACATTGTTTTGCATTTGATTTCTCTGATCCTTTTGCATTTGCTTCCTCCTTCCCTTTTAAGGAATCATAAAATTGATTGGAATCCGATTGAATAATAAGAATCAGTCGAATCTGAGTAGAACTGAACTAAAGTACCTTAAGAAAATGTCCGTTATTTCAAGAAGTAATGGCAAGCCCCGGCAATACCCATAGCACATCAAATGAAGATGTCCCTTGGGACGAAAGGGATCGAACCTTCGATTACCGGGACCAAAACCCGCCGCCTTACCACTCGGCCACGCCCCAGGTACACGTTTGTTTTGTTTAGATCATTAATATTATAGTCCAAAGAAAGATTTTGCGCAACTACCCGTGTCACGTTTATTTTGTTTAGATAATCCATATTATATCGAACCTTCGATTACCGGGACCCAAACCGGTCTCCTTACCACTCGGCTACGCCCCAGTGTCACATTGATTTGTTTTCATTTGATCATTAATATTATAGTCCAAAGAAAGATTTTGCGCAACTACCCGTGTCACGTTTAGTTTGTTTAGATAATCCATATTATTTTTTTACTTTACAATAAATCTTTATCTTTAGCGACAATTTTACGCTAAGAGATTATAGAGATTTTACGCTAAGAGATTATAGAGAAGAGATAATAGAGAAGAGATAATGCAATTATATAGATTCTCGGTTTGTGCTAGGAATTTGACCCGTGTAGGTATAGAATTCGACTGAATTTATTGATCATTAGATAGAATGTAATTAAAATAGTAGATGAAAATATGATTTCTTCTATTCGCCTTTGAGAATTGGAGGATTTTTGATTGAGCCGGTTCAAAGAAAAAGAAGGATTTTTTTGTCTACCTTACTTTCTTCCGTTTTCCTTATCTCAAGAACTCAATCAAATTGCAATTATCGCCAAGAACAAAATGTCTGCTATGCTTAATCTCTTTAGTTTGATCTGTATCTGTCTTAATTCTGCCCTTTATCCAACTAGTCTTTTCTTTGCCAAATTGCCCGAAGCCTATGCCTTTTTAAATCCAATCATAGATATTATGCCCGTCATACCCCTGTTCTTTTTTCTTTTAGCCTTTGTTTGGCAAGCTGCTGTAAGTTTTCGATAAGATACTTAATACTATCCTAGACGATCCTAGCAAATGCATGATTTCTTCGAGAAAAATTTCTAACGATTGATAAGATCAAATAAGTCTTTCCCGCATCAATTGTTGAGGCAAACGTTGAAATTCTTGGATCGCCGCGAGAAATCAAATCTGGCGAGCCAGATTTCCCTATTCTGGCCCTTTTTCCAGTGCAAGGCCTTACTTTCTATGTGATTTTATACAGAATTAGGGTCCCGCGCCCATATCTCATTATCGGCATGAAGTCATCTTGGGGAATCAAAGACTCTTATTTGGCCTGATAAACTTATTTTCGAGTTCGAGAAAGCACTTCATTTCTTGGTGTCAAAATAGAATATGGGGTAGAAAAATGGACGATCTATTCTCTTTTCTCGTTTTTTCCAAACAAAAGGCTCTTGGAGATTGTGTAATGCTTACGCTTAAACTTTTCGTTTACACAGTAGTAATATTCTTTGTTTCTCTCTTCATCTTTGGATTCTTATCTAATGACCCAGGACGTAATCCTGGACGCGAAGAATAAAGGTTTTTTCGTTTTTCTATCTTGATTTTTGCATTTTCTTAAGATTTTTTATCTATTCCACACATTTAACTAGGAAAAAGGGGTTTGTGAAATTTGAAAGAAAAGAAAATATCAAGTCATCGACGAAAACGGAAAGAGAGGGATTCGAACCCTCGGTACGAATAACTCGTACAACGGATTAGCAATCCGCCGCTTTCGTCCACTCAGCCATCTCTCCCTATTGAAAAAGATAATTATAATTATTAATATGTTACATTCCACATGAAAAAAGGATTCAAAACCGTCTTTCTTTCTCCTTCTTTATTTTGATTCTCAAGATATGTAAAACTTGTCTTAGCTATTCCGTTTCGATAAAGTCAAAACTCAAAAAAGCTAATATAAAGAAAACGAAAGATAAAGAACGAGGACTTCCTTGCTTTGATTTTCTTCGAAAGGCCCTTTTCTTTCCACGGACCTGGCCCGGTCACTACCCAACCGGGCCTTTTTTGATTCCATCAAATTCTAGCGAAATTTCTCTTATTTGACAACTTCATTTTTCTTCCTTTTTTAGTTACTTGACTGCTTTTCTCGAATAACAAAAATGAAACTTTAGACACTGCATTTTTTTGTTATGCTTTGAGCGCTTTTGGTAAGTTGTATCTAGCAACACTCTTCCCGCACAAGAAAGGATAGGCCTTGGTATTTATTTAAATAAGCCCTCTTCTCCAAATCTCATCAAATTGAAAACCCTTGTGCAAAACGTTACCACTCTCATTTTCATGATTTTTGATGATCCTAGCTTGACAAACGGCCCATTGATATATAATAATATCGTTGTAGCGGGTATAGTT